AAAATTGGAATAAAGAAATGCATGTAAAATGCACCTATAATGGTGTTCAATTATCAGAAAAAGAATTTCCAAAAAACTGGTTAACAGACGGTATTCAAATAAAGATCTTATTTCCTTTTCGTCTGAAACCGTGGCACACATCTAGGTTACAATCCCCTAATAAAGATTCAATAAAAAAGAAAGGACAAAAAAATGATTTTTGTTTTTTAACAGTTTGGGGAATGGAAGCTGAACTGCCTTTTGGTTCTCCCCGAAAACAACTTTCGTTTTTTGAACCCATTTTAATAAAAGAACTCGAAAAAAAAATGAAAAAATGGAAAAAGAAGGGTTTTCTAATTCTAAGAGTTTTAAAAGAAAGAACAAACTTGTTTATAAATATCTCAAAAGAAACAAAAAAATGGGTCATCAAAAACATTTTATTTATAAAACAAATAATACAAGAACTTTCACAAAGAAACCCAATTCGATTATTTGAATTGAAAGAAATATACGAGTTGAATGAAGCGAAAAACGAAAAAAATTCGATAATAAGTAATCGAATGATCCAAGGCTCGTCCAGTATAATTCGATCTATCGATTGGACAAATTTTTCATTGAGAGAAAAAAAAATGAAAGATCTGACTGATAGAACAAACACCATACTAAAAAAAATTGAAAAAATTAGAAAAGACACGAAAAAAGAGTTTATAAATCCAGAACTAAATATTAGTGCTAACAAAATAAGTTATGATGATAAAATATTAGAATCTCAGAAAAATATTTTAAAGATATTAAAAAAAAGAAATGTACGATTAATTCGTAAATCGCATCATTTTATAAAATTTTTCGTTGAAAACATATACATAAATATCTTTCAACGTATGATTAATATCCCGAGGATTAATGTGCAACTTTTTATTGAATCAATAAAAAAAAATTTTACTAAATCCATTTCCAATAATGAAGCAAATCAAGAAAGAATTGATAAAACAAATCAAAGTCTAATTCACTTTATTTCAACTATAAAAAAGTCACTTTCCAATATTAGTAATAAGAATGGAAAGATCTTTTGTGACTTATCATATTTGTCGCAAGCATATTTATTTTACAAATTATCACAAACACAAATTATTAACTTATCTAAGTTAAGACCTGTCTTTCACTATCACGGAACATCTCTTTTTCTTAAGAATGAAATACAGGATTATTTTGTTGAAGTTGTTGGAGCACAAGAAATATTACATTCCGACTTAAAACAAAAGAATCTTCAAAATTCTGGAATGAATCAATGGAAAAACTGGTTAAGGGGTCATTATCAGTACGATTTATATCCGATTAGATGGGCAAAATTACTACCACAAAAATGGCGAAATAGAGTCAATCAAGATCGTATGGCCAAAAATCAAGATTTTAACCAATGTTCTTCATATGAACAAAACCGATTAATTGATTACAAAAAACAAAATTCTTTTGAAACACACTACTCATTACCGAATAAAAAAGATAATATTAAAAAAAAATATATATATGATCTTTTATCATATAAATCTATTAATTATGAAGATAATAAAGATTCATATATTTATGAATTACCAGTACAAGTAAAAAATAATCAAGAAAGTTCTTATAAGTACAACACAGATAACTGGAAATTTTTTGATATACTGACGGGTATCCCTATCAATAATTATCTAGTAGAAGATGATATTATAGATCTCGAAAAAAATCCGGATAGAAAATATTTTGATTGGAGAATGCTGCATTTTTGTCTTAAAAATAAGGCCGATATTGGAGCCTGGATCAATATTGAGGCTGACACGAACAGTAATAAAAATACTAAAACTGGGGTTAATAATTTTCAACTAATTGAAAAAATCGATAAGAAAGATTTTTTTTATCTCACAATTAATCAAGATCAAGAAATCAACCCATCCAACAATAAAAAAAAAATCTTTTTTGATTGGATGAGAATGAATGAAGAAATACTAAGTCCTTCCATATCGAATCTGGAACTTTGGTTCTTTCCAGAATTTTTGATACTTTATAATGCATATAAGATTAATCCGTGGATCATACCAATCAAATCACTTCTTTTAAATTTGAATGGAAATGCAATTTTTAGTAAAAATCAAAAACGAATTGGAAAGAAAAAAAGATCTCTTTTTATATCAGCGAAGGCAAAAACTCTTGAATTAGAAAATGTAAATAAAGGAGAAAAGGAATCTGTGGCCGAAGAGGATCTTGAATCAGCTCTCTCAAACCACAAAAAATATGTTCAAGAAGATTCCGCGGGAGCAGATGTGAAAAAACGTATAAATAAAAAGCAATACAAGAAAAACACGGAAGCGGAGCTTGATTTCTTCCTAAAAAGATATTTTCGTTTTCAATTGAGATGGGATGATTCCGTAAATCAAAGAATGATCAATAATATCAAAGTATATTGTCTCCTGCTTAGACTGATAAATCCCAGAGAAATTGCTATATCCTCTATTCAAAGGAGAGAAATGAGTCTGGATATTCTGATAGTTCAGAAGGATTTAACTCTTACAGAATTAATGAAAAGGGGAATATTGATTATCGAACCGGTTCGTCTGTCTGTAAAAAATGATGGACAATTTATTATGTCTCAAACCATAGGTATTTCATTAGTTCATAAGAATAAGTACCAAATTAATCAAAGATATCAAGAAAAAGGCTATCCTGATAAAAAGAGTTTTGCTGAATCCATTGCAATACATCAAAAAACGAATGAAAATAGAACCAGCAATCATTATGATTTGCTTGTTCCGGAAAATATCTTATCCCCTAGAGGTCGTAGAGAGTTCAGAATTCTAATTTGTTTCAATGCTCGGAATAGAAATGATATCCATAGAAATACAGCATTTTACAATGCCAATAAGGTGAAAACGGATGATCAAGTTTTAGATAAAAGAAGCAAACATCTTGATAGATATAAAAATAAACTAAATAAATTAAAGTTCTTTCTTTGGCCCAATTATCGATTAGAAGATTTAGCTTGTATGAATCGTTATTGGTTTGATACCAATAATAGCAGTCGTTTTAGTATGCTAAGGATCCATATGTATCCACAATTGAAAATTCGTTAATGCTACATTTTTCCTATATTGCCCGTACTCTGGTATATGAAGACAAAGAAATACACATATGGCACTGTCTTACATTCTGATAGATGATATTAATTTAATTCAATGACGTATCTATTAGATTTCGAAATGAATCAATAAAATATTCTTATTTCATTTTAAATTTTAATTTAAGTCTAAATATTTTTTGTGCGTGCCGAAATATACCAGCCTTTTGTATACCTATCTGAATCCAATTTTTAAAATTGGATTGATAAATTTTATTAAAAAAAAAAGAATAGAAATTCTTAATCAAATTAAGATTATTGTGTATATCAAATTAAAATGAGTAACATTATTATTACTGATCAATAATAATTTCTAAAAAAAGAAAAAAGGAGGGGAAGGAGATTTCATTTTATGGTAAAAAATTCATTCAGCTCAGTTATTTCGCAAGAAGAAAAAAAAGAAAATGGAGGATCTGTTGAATTTCAAGTAGTCAATTTCACCAATAAGATACGAAGACTTACTTCACATTTGGAATTGCACAAAAAAGACTATTTATCTCAAAGAGGTCTACGTAAAATTCTCGGAAAACGCCAACGATTACTTTCTTATTTATCAAAGAAAAATAAAATGCGTTATAAAGAATTAATTAATCAATTGGATATTCGGGAGTCAAAAACTCAGTAATTTTCAAAGTAATTTTGAATTATTTGATTTATTAGATCTTGAATTTTTATGAACTTATTTTCATTTTCAGCAATTCATGGAAAGATGAATCGAGGAAAAACTTATGAATGGACCAGCTACAAGAAACGACCTCATGATAGTCAATATGGGACCTCACCACCCATCAATGCACGGTGTTCTTCGACTCATCCTTACTTTGGATGGTGAAGATGTTATTGACTGTGAACCAATATTGGGTTATTTACACAGGGGGATGGAAAAAATTGCAGAAAACCGAACAATTATACAATATCTACCTTATGTAACACGTTGGGATTATTTAGCTACTATGTTCACAGAAGCAATAACCGTAAATGGTCCAGAACAGTTGGGAAATATTCAAGTACCTAAAAGAGCCAGCTATATCAGAGTAATTATGTTGGAGTTGAGTCGTATAGCTTCTCATCTGTTATGGCTTGGCCCTTTTATGGCGGATATTGGCGCACAGACTCCCTTCTTCTATATTTTCAGAGAAAGAGAATTAGTATATGATCTATTCGAAGCAGCCACCGGTATGAGAATGATGCATAATTTTTTTCGTATCGGGGGAGTCGCAGCTGATCTACCTCATGGATGGATAGATAAATGTTTGGATTTCTGCGATTATTTTTTGACAGGGGTTGCTGAATATCAAAAACTTATTACCCAAAATCCTATTTTTTTAGAACGAGTTGAGGGAGTAGGCGTTATTTCTGGAGAAGAGGTAATAAATTGGGGGTTATCAGGACCAATGCTGCGAGCTTCCGGAATACCATGGGATCTTCGTAAAGTTGATCATTATGAGTGTTATGACGAATTTGATTGGGAAGTTCAGTGGCAAAAAGAAGGAGATTCATTAGCTCGTTATTTAGTCAGACTTGGTGAGATGACGGAATCCATAAAAATTATTCAACAAGCTTTGGAAGGAATTCCAGGGGGGCCTTATGAAAATTTAGAAATACGATCTTTTGATCGAGGAAGGTCTCCGGAATGGAATGACTTTGACTATCGATTCATTAGTAAAAAACCTTCGCCAACTTTTGAATTGGCGAAACAAGAACTTTATGTGAGAGTCGAAGCCCCAAAAGGGGAATTGGGCATTTTTTTGATAGGGGATCAGGGTGGTTTTCCTTGGAGATGGAAAATTCGCCCACCGGGTTTTATCAATTTGCAAATTCTTCCTCAGTTAGTTAAAAGAATGAAATTGGCTGATATTATGACAATACT